GAGCTTGATGCAAATGGCTAAAATATCTTCCGCTTTATATGATTATCAATCAAATAAAAAGTTATTTTATGTCGCAATCCTTACATCCCCTACCACAGGTGGAGTGACGGCTAGTTTTGGTATGTTGGGAGATATCATTATTGCCGAACCCAACGCTTACATTGCATTTGCGGGTAAAAGAGTAATTGAACAAACATTGAATAAGACAGTACCTGAGGATTCACAAGTGGCTGAATATTTATTCCATAAGGGCTTATTCGATCCAATCGTACCACGTAATCCTTTAAAGGGCGTTCTGAGTGAATTATTTCGGCTACATGCTTTCTTTCCTTTGAATCAAACTTAGATTAAGTAGAGCCGTAGAGTAGAGTCTTAATTTAATAATTAATTTCATATTAATAAAACGGAATCCATTTTTTTTTTTGAAATGAAAATTATTAAATTATAAGACAAGAACAAGAAAATAACTAATATTATGAATAATAAAAAGGTGGATTATCATACATATATTTCGTGTAGAAACATGTAGAAAGGTGAATAAGTTCGTTTATTTACATATTTTTTATTTACACATTTATTGAATTTTTTAATAAATATTTATTAAAAAAATACTTATATTAAAACATATACTTATATATTCCTTATTTAAGTATATACTCACTTAGGTATACTTAGTATAATATAAGTATAATAATTATATTTATATAAATATTATATATGAATTATAAGATATCTTTATAACAATATAACAATATAAGGTTAAAATAAAAATATTAATATAAAACAATAAATAAAAATAACAGGTACAAATATTAAATCGAGGTACCCATTCAATGATAACTCTCAACAACTTTCCCTCCATTTTTGTGCCTTTAGTAGGCTTAGTATTTCCGGCAATTGCAATGGTTTCTTTATCTCTTCATGTTCAAAAAAACAAGATTTTTTAGATACTATAGGGACAAATCTTATCCATTTTTTTTTTGAAACTGATTTGGATCATAACACCCATATCTATTTAGTAGAATATGGTATAACATGTTGCTTCTTTCGAGCATAAGCTCTTATGTATGTGTAAACATGATATATGGGTAAATTCATTTTTCAAATGGATCGGCATCGGGGAGAATTTCGGAAATGTAAAGTCAATATATCTATATATATGTGGATAGCTATAGGAAATCGTATGAAAGAGATGTTATTTTTTTAGTTTGGATCTAAGCAATTCGATGAATTATTCTTAAAGGTTCACATCATAGTAGTGCTGGTTGATGAAAGTTACTTCGGAAACAAAAAAAGTAAAATCCAATTTATTTTTGTTATTTTTCCAATTCCAATAAAATGCAACTAGGTCTAGTGAGAATATGAGTTGGCGATCAGAACGTATATGGATAGAACTTATAGCGGGATCTCGAAAAATAAGTAATTTCGGCTGGGCCCTTATTCTTTTTTTAGGTTCATTAGGGTTTGTATTGGTTGGAACCTCCAGTTATTTTGGTAGGAATTTTATATCTTTATTTCCTTCTCAGCAAATCCATTTTTTTCCACAAGGGATCGTGATGTCTTTCTATGGGATCGCGGGTCTTTTTATTAGTTCCTACTTGTGGTGCACAATTTCGTGGAATGTAGGTAGTGGTTATGATCGATTCGATATAAAAGAGGGCATAGTGTGTATTTTTCGTTGGGGATTCCCTGGAAAAAACCGTCGCATATTCCTCCGATTCCTTATGAAAGACATTCAGTCCATCAGAATAGAAAATAAAGAGGGTCTTTTTGCTCGTCGGGTCCTTTATATGGAAATCAGAGGCCAGGGGGCCATTCCCTTGACACGTACTGATGAGAATTTGACTCCACGAGAAATTGAGCAAAAAGCTGCGGAATTGGCCTATTTCTTGCGCGTACCAATTGAAGTATTTTGAAAAAATAAACTGAAGAATTAATACTTTGCAAGAGGGAAAAAACTCAAGAATCCTCTTTTTTTTCTATACCATAAGTTAACGGAAGTTTCTTCCGAACGCTTATTCGAGCCAAAGTAAACGTATACGAAACAACCCTAAAACGAAAATTTTTGTGTCCATAATTTTTTTTTCGAAATATTTGATATTTTTTTTAATAGAACAGGAGTTCTTTCGTCTCGAAATCCGACTAATATTAATTTGAAGTGGGCTCTTTCTTATTCTATTTCTGTATTCTTTCTAGATTCAAGGACTAACCGCTATACTGCATCACAAATAAAAATTCTGAAATAGATTAATGGGCTAGATGACTTGGAATATAACTTATGCTTGATAGAAATATTAGTATCATATAGAGTCGACGCATGGGGTGAGTTCATTAAAACTTCAAAAATTCACAGACGAAAAAATGGCAAAAAAGAAAGTATTCATTTCCCTTCTATATCTTGCATCTATAGTATTTTTGCCTTGGTGGATCTCTCTCTCATTTAAAAAAAGTCTGGAATCTTGGATTACGAATTGGTGGAATATTAGGCAATCCGAAATTTTTTTGAATGATATTCAAGAAAAGAGTATTCTAAAAAAATTCATAGACTTAGAGGAACTCCTTCGTTTGGAGGAAATGATAAAGGAATACCCGGAAACGCATTTACAAAAGCTTCGCGTTGAAATCTACAAAGAAACGATCCAATTGATCAAGATGCACAATGAGGATCGTATCCATACAATTTTACACTTCTCGACAAATATAATCTGTTTCGTTATTCTAAGTGGTTATTCTATTTTAGGTAATGAAGAACTTGTTATTCTTAACTCTTGGGTTCAAGAATTCCTATATAACTTAAGCGACACAATAAAAGCTTTTTCTATTCTTTTATTAACTGATTTATGTATAGGATTCCATTCGCCCCACGGTTGGGAATTAATGATTGGCTCTGTCTACAAAGATTTTGGATTTGCTCATAATGATCAAATTATATCCGGTCTTGTTTCTACTTTTCCAGTCATTTTAGATACAATTTTTAAATATTGGATCTTTCGTTATTTAAATCGTGTATCTCCTTCACTTGTAGTGATTTATCATTCAATGAACGACTGAAAAATGATCGACCGACCTAATTAGAATATTTTGTACTTTGTACATAAGCAAAACATTCAAAATTGTACTTAATCTTTTTACATCTTTTTACCCAGCCAAGCGATTTCTCCAATATTTCAGAAAAATTATTTCATTAAATAGCAAAATTATAGATAGGGAACTCTACTAGCGACCTACCTAATTTTATTGTAGAAAATTTCGGGATCAATGATTGGACCATGCAAACTAAAAAAACCTTTTCGTCGATAAAGAAAGAGATTACTCGATCCATTTCCGTATCGCTCATGATAATGATATATATAATAACTCAGGCACCCATTTCAAATGCCTATCCCATTTTTGCACAGCAGGGTTATGAAAATCCACGAGAAGCAACTGGCCGTATTGTATGTGCCAATTGCCATTTAGCTAATAAACCCGTGGATATCGAGGTTCCACAAGCAGTACTTCCGGATACTGTATTTGAAGCAGTTGTTCGAATTCCCTATGATCTGCAAGTGAAACAAGTTCTTGCTAATGGTAAAAAAGGAGCTTTGAATGTAGGGGCTGTTCTTATTTTACCCGAGGGGTTTGAACTAGCCCCCCCCGATCGTATTTCGCCTGAGATTAAAGAAAAGATAGGAAATCTGGCTTTTCAAAGTTACCGCCCTACTAAAAAAAATATTCTTGTGATAGGTCCTGTTCCTGGTCAGAAATATAGTGAAATCACCTTTCCTATTCTTTCCCCGGACCCCGCTACTAAGAAAGATGTTCACTTCTTAAAATATCCCATATATGTAGGCGGGAACAGAGGAAGGGGTCAGATTTATCCCGACGGGAGCAAGAGTAACAATAATGTTTATAATGCTACAGCAGCAGGTATAGTAAGCAAAATCATACGAAAAGAGAAAGGGGGGTACGAAATAACCATAGTGGAGGCATCGGATGGGCGTCAAGTGGTTGATATTATCCCTCCAGGGCCGGAACTTCTTGTTTCCGAGGGCGAATCCATCAAACTTGATCAACCATTAACGAGTAATCCTAATGTGGGCGGGTTTGGTCAGGGGGATGCGGAAGTAGTACTTCAAGATCCATTACGTGTCCAAGGCCTTTTGCTCTTCTTGGCATCTGTTATTTTGGCACAAATATTTTTAGTTCTTAAAAAGAAACAGTTTGAGAAGGTTCAATTGTCCGAAATGAATTTCTAGATCCGCGGATTTTTCAACATCAAGCTCTAAAAAGAAACAAACTCTTGTTGGCAATTATATTATGTAATAATTATATTATGTATTATGTAATTGTGTATGATCAAAAAAATTTTGTTTGTTTCTTTTTTTTTCTACCGGATTTCGGGAATTACTTATACCGGTCATGATATGTATGAATTACTTATACCGGTCATGATATGTATATTGTGAAGAAGACTCTTTTATTTTACTTATCTCTTCTTTGTTTTTTCAATCCAAATCGAAGTGATATAGAATGAATCGGTAGTTTTCTATTCGAATAGAATCAAAACAAAAGATAAATAAGCGGAAAATATAAACCAAAGTATAAATGAAAGGAACAAAGGGTTTTATTTTAGGGGGGGGGGGGTTGTTCGTCTCCTAGTCCTTGACACAAGAAAAGGGATTTTCCCCAACCCCTTCTTGTGTCGAATTAATAATGATTCTTGATCCTGTTCGTCAAAAATGACTATTCGTAGTTTCCATTTTTTTCTCGGTTTATCATAACCTTTTTTCGATTTATCATGTTAAGTAGTGGACAAACAAAAATATAGGTAAATTTATTGAACAAATACAAATAGAACTTCTTCAAGTTCAATGAACTTCTAAAATCGAAAAAAGGAAATTTTTATTAGATTTAGAGTAAGGTTCTATTTTATTAGTATAGAAAGGGTTTGCATGATACCTAATCGATATAAATCTATATATAGAACTATCGAATTGTGAGTCATCCTAAAAGGGGAA